AAAAAGATAGATTCGAATAGAATAAATAGAGAGATAGTATATAAGCGGGTAGCGGGAATCGAACCCGCATCGTTAGCTTGGAAGGCTAGGGGTTATAGTCGACGTTGATTCATCATTTTTTTTTAACGTCTCTAATTCAAAACCGAACGTGAAACTTTGGTTTCATTCGGCTCCTTTATGGAAGAAATTAAGAGATGGAATACACGAACAAAAAAAAAAAAATGGACCAATAACATCTATGTCAGCCTTTCTGTATGAATGCATTTAAAACACCTTGCTTTTTAGATGATCCCTATAGAAGAGGAGGATTATAACAATCTGTTTTTTTCTAGTTACTTCGTTCTCTATTTCTATTTGAGAGAATCCTTAGGGAAAGAATTTTATTTCCATCGAGCTAAAATAAATATGTCGATGTCTATAGTAAACTAAAGTAATCGTTAAATAGCTATTTTGCTTCAATCTCTCCTATATAAAACAAATAAAAAAAATTGAAGATTTAGTTACGAGTATAAATAAACTTTATATATCTTTCTCCATGGATCCTTTACTCATACTCAAAAAATCGGGAGTATTGATCCAATTAGAAAAACTTATGTTTCATAATTTTATAATTCAATTTGTCAATTTATAATTGATTCTTAATTATATTATTGGATAAAAATTATGATAATGTATTTTATTCCTCGAATCGTTCGTTGAGAGGTATAAAGGATTAAACCCCTTTAAGTAAGAAATAAAGTTTTTGATCGGGATATGAATCAAACGAGGGACCCCTTAACTATGTAAGGGGTCCATAGAACGAATCGCACTTTTACCACTAAACTATACCCGCGCTACAATGCAATTATTGTATATAAATGGACTTTTTGTCGAACAAGGGAATCGTCTAAAAAAAAAAAAAAAAAAAAATTATTAATAAATAAAAATCAATAAATCAAATTACTTATATAAATAAAAATTACTTATATAAAAATTACTTATATAAATAATAAATAAAAATAAATACTTAATATAAATAAAGTAAATAAATAAAGCTAGAATTCATTATGAAACATATTAGAATGTTAACATATTTTGTAAGGGGGCCACCTAATGAAATTAAGAAAAGGGGGCTCTGGCTGTAAAAAAAGAAACTAAAAAATGGAATAATATATATTATTCCATTTTTTAGTTTCTTTTTTTATTTCTATTTTTTTTTTTTTCAATTAAATTTAACAATTAAATTATTATTTAATAATTTTTTATTAAAAAATATTAAATATAAAAAATATTAATTAAATCGATAATATATATAATTCGAAATCTATTCGAAATTAGAAATCAAATCAAATATAAATATAATAAAAAAAGTCAAAGAGAGATAAGAGATCAAGAAGGCTTTTTTCAAGCCCTACTTTTTGTTCTTTTTGTTTATGTGATGTAACATAAACATAGTAATTCTATTTTTTCAATTGGGGAGAGATGGCTGAGTGGACTAAAGCGTCGGATTGCTAATCCGTTGTACGAATTTTTGTACCGAGGGTTCGAATCCCTCTCTTTCCGTTTCCATTGATGATTTGGTATTTTTTTTTTTTTATTCTTCACGTCCGGGATTACGTCCTGGATCGTTAGATAGGAATCCGAAGATGAAAAGAGAAACAAAGAATATCACTACCGTGTAAACAAATAATTTTAGAGTAAGCATTAAAAAATCTCCAAGATAATTAAAAAAATGACAGAGAAAGAGAATAGATTCTCTTAATATTACACATTATGTTTCTTTTGATACTAAGTTTATAAGAAATGAAGTGATTTTGAGGAAATAGAAAAAAAAAGATTCGGAAATTTATTTGTAGTAAGAGTCGAGCCCTTTTTTACTATTACAAATATTACTATTACCAAAAATTTTCTTTAGGTATTGGTGGTGGACTCAAATCTAATAGGATTTCTCAATGGAAAAAATGTAAGAATAAAATTTCAATATTTGAATCGAGGATTCACACTGTAAGACTTATCTGATCTTATAAATTGTTAAAATGTTCTAATTTTTGTTTTTGAATAAATTCTGAATTTTTTTAGGACATTATTCAAATTAAAGATCTCATCGAAAACTTACAGCAGCTTGCCAAACAAAAGCTAAGAGAAAAAAGAGTACAGGTATTACTGGCATAATATCTACAATTGGATTCAAAAAAGCGTAGGCTTCGGGTAATTTCGCCAAGAAAAAACTACTTGAATAAAGGGCAGAGTGAATATAAATACAGAGCAAACTAAAGATATTAAGCATAACAAACATTTTGTTCTTTAAGAAAATTAATTGTATTTTTGCTTTTTGTGAATAAAAATGATATTAATAAGATTCAAATAAATAAAAAAAAAAATGAATAAGATTAAATAGTTAATCTTATTCATTTTTTTTTTTTTTATTCGAATTTTTTTTATTTGAATTTTTTTTTTATATTTATAGTATATGTATATATATGTATAATTTTTATAAAAATTTATTAATATTTTTGATTTCTACTATCTATTAATTAGTATTAATTATAAATATTTATTAATTATAGATATTAATTAATAAAAATTAATAAATTAGTAAAACTAAAAAAAAATGAATCAAATAAGATCAGACCAAAAAAATCCTTCTTTGATTTGAACTTATCCAGTTCAAAATCTTTTCATTCTGAAATAAAAAATAGAAGAAATCATACTTTCATACAATATCTTAATTGAATTATATGTAATGATCAATAATTTCAGTTTAATTCTATATCTACTACGCATATCAAAATCCTAGCAACAATTTTTTCTATAGAAATTTTTGAACTGGAATTGACGAACAACCACTACCAATAATAGTGTTTATTAGTGTCGAATCGAAATAGAAATGGGGCGTGGCCAAGCGGTAAGGCAACGGGTTTTGGTCCCGCTATTCGGAGGTTCGAATCCTTCCGTCCCAGTGGAAAACCCTCTTCTTAAGTTTAAGAATATATAATATTGGGTAGAGTTAATTCTTCTTTCTTATTTTGAATGATTCGTCTCTAATCTAAATCGAGTCGCTTTTTAAGATGTAGATTCAAAAAGAATTTTTTATTTCTTTTTTTTTTCGTGTTATTGTTTTTATTGTAATCATTGTGGATAATTGTATAATATAAAATAAAATTTTTTAATATATAAAATTGAAAATAAAATATAAATGCATTTTTTATCCATTTTTTTTTATTTCATATTTTTTTTTTTTCTATTTTTTTATTACTTTTCCGGTATTTGTATTTTATTGAAGAAATTCTATTTTTCTATTTTACAAACTATAAAAATAGAATTGAAAATCTATTCATACTGAGTCAATTTGAATTTTTTTTTTTGATACTTTTTTACTTTCTAAATTTTCCATTCATATAGAAGGAAAACCTTAGAAGTAAAAAGTATAGATTATTATGTATCGATTGAATCAATGACTATTCATGGTTTCATAATTGAATCAATTACATACCGGATCCAAACTAGAGGAATGTTATGGTAAAACTTCGTTTGAAACGATGTGGGAAAAAGCAACGTGCGACTTGAAAGACATGATTAGATTAGCTGTGGATTCTTACATCCACCATTTTTTCTAGTATATAGAAATCGGGGTGCTCTTGGCTCGACATCGTTTGTTCTGTTCCACTAGAACTCATTGTTTGGGGGACGGGAGAGGGATTGATGATGTAAATAGTACATGATGGAGCTCGAGTTGATTCATTTCTCAGGGGCAAGTATCTAGGGTTAGTGAAAATTAATAAGTTAGAACAACTTCGTAAGTATATTTTCGATAGAGAAATAGAAAGGATCCAATTCGAGCAAGTTCAAAAAAAAAAGTTAAATTTGTTGGAATTGGTAAAACAATTTTGATCAAAAGTGTATCTGCGGGAATCAACCCTCTATGATTCTTTGAGAGAAAAAAAAAAAATGGTATGTTGCTGCCATTTTTGAAACGATTAAAGATCCCCGAAGTAATGTCTAAACCCAATGATTCAAGGAAAAGCTAAAGGATCCTGGAACAAGTAAGTACCATTTTCAAATTGTCTCAACAATTATATTAGAATAACAATTCTATTAGAATGAAGAAAAAAAAATAGATTATAAAGAAGACAGGCGAGAAAAGGGGGTAGAGACCGCTCAATAAATGAAAAATACCTAAAGGTTTTGTTTTCCTTTGAGTTATTTGAGAGTTATCCAATTTGAGTTATGAGGTTGCGAATACGAGGAGTTTTTTTTTTTCAGAAAGAAAAAGAATAATAAAAATAAATACTTAAATCATAGTCTAATTGATTTGATGATTTTATGGGTCTATTTGACATCATAATTTTATACATAGAAATAATTTCGAATTTTCTCGAGCCGTACGAGGAGAAAACTTCTTATACGTTTCTAGGGGGGGTGTATTGTTCATCTATATCTATCCCAATGAGCTGTTTATCGAATCGTTGCAATTGATGTTCGATCCCGAAGAGAGGGAAGAGATCTTCGGAAAGTGGGTTTTTATGATCCGATAAAGAATCAAACCTATTTAAATATTCCTGTTATTCTATATTTCCTTGAACAAGGCGCTCAACCTACAGGAACTGTTCAGGATATTTCAAAAAAGGCAGGTGTTTTTATGGAACTTTGCCCTAATCAACAAACGAAATTAAATTAATGAAATATAAAAAAAGAGGGTGTGGATGACTTGTATATAGATTTATAGAACTCTTTTCTCTTTTATCCCCCCGCTCTCTTGATCTATTCATACCTAATTTTTTATTTCTTATTGTTGACATAGAATGCTGTTTTCTATAACCACAAAAATATTTATTTTTATCGATCTTCAAAATTCAAATAAAAAAAAAAATGAATAGAAATAGAAGATATAGGAAAAATCAAATGAATAATGACTAAATTAAGTAATTGGGTCTATAAATACATTACCCCCAACGCGGTTATTTTTTTTTGTTGGAATTCTCTGAAGAATTATTAAATTCATATACTATATATATATATTTATTATATATATATATAAATTTATATTAATTTATAATATTAATAATTTAATATATTTAATTTATTAATATAAATATATATATATTCTTAATATATTTAATATAATAAATATTCTTAATATATTTAATATAATAAATATTTAATATAATAAATAATATATATATATAATAAATAAAAAATATATAATAAATAAAAAAATATATAATATTTCATTTTCTAATTATAATTCGTTTGTTTTCTAGATTGTATTCTTTTTTCAACACTAATATTGACAACAGTGTATCAAACAAATATAATCCGATCGTGAATAAATCGATCGATTTATTCACGTTACATAGGCTTTTTTTTTTTTTATCTGCAAAAATTTCTTGTATTTTCATCTGATCTGTTCATTTGTATGTTCAGAATCGATTCGACTTCGACATTGTGAATTTTTTTTTCTTTCTTTTTTTTCCATTTTTATCTAATATTTTATTAGACAATTAAACCTTTTTGTTATTGCGATTGTATCTACACATCCTATTTTTTTTTTGGGGGGGGGTTGCTAACTCAATGGTAGAGTACTCGGCTTTTAAGCGCGACTCCATTTTTTACACATTTCTATGAAACAATTGATTCGTCCATACCATCGGTAGAGTTTGTAAGACCACGACTGATCCAGAAAGGAATGAATGGAAAAAGCAGCATGTCGTATCAATGGCGAATTCTAAAAATATCTCATTCTTATTTGATCCTGCCCAAAATTTTTGTTTGAATTCTTGGCTCGGAACAAAAAAAATTCAGTTGGGTTGAATTAATAAAGGGATAGAGCTTGGCGGCTCCAATTATAGGGAAACAAAAAGTAACGAGCTTTCATTTTTCATTAGAATGATTACCCCATCTAATTGTACGTTAAAAATAGATTAGTGCTTGATGTGGAAAAAGCTTTTCCCACGAATGGATTATTCATTTTTGTTATGAGTCCTAACTATTAGCTATTCTCCATTATGAGGTGGCGATAAATGTGTATAAGAAAGAGTATATTGATAAAGATCTTTTTTTTTTCCAAAATCAAAAGAGCGATTGGGTTGATAAAATAAAGGACTTCTAACTAGCTTGTTATCCTAGAACAATTAGATGGAAAAAGCGAGGAGAGAGAGTCCGTTGATGAGTTTTACTTGTTTTCTAGGTATCTATTCGTTTTTTATTCTATTCTAATTAGAATATAGAATAGAATACCCTGTTTTGACTGTATCGCACTATGTATCATTTGATAACCAAATAAATCCCTGATCCTTTGACCAAATCGAATTTAAAAAATGGAGGAATATCAAGTATATTTAGAACTAGATAGATCTCGCCAACAGGACTTCCTATACCCACTTATTTTTCGGGAGTATATTTATGGACTCGCTTATGGTCATGATTTAAATAGATCAATTTTGGTGGAAAATGTAGGTTATGACAATAAATCTAGTTTACTAATTGTAAAACGTTTAATTACTCGAATGTATCAACAGAATCATTTGATTATTTCTGCTAATGATTCTAACAAAAATCCATTTTGGGGGTATAACAAGAATTTGTATTCTCAAATAATATCAGAGGGTTTTGCCGTCGTCGTGGAAATTCCATTTTCTCTACAATTAAGCTCTTCCTTAGAGGAGGCAGAAATCGTAAAATCTTATAAAAATTTGCGATCAATTCATTCAATTTTTCCTTTTTTCGAGGATCAATTTACATATTTAAATTATGTGTCAGATGTACGAATACCCTATCCTATCCATCTGGAAATCTTGGTTCAAACCCTTCGATACTGGGTGAAAGATGCCCCTTTCTTTCATTTATTAAGGTTGTTTATTTATGAGTATTGTAATTGGAATAGTCTTATTACTCCAAAAAAATATATTTCTACTTTTTCAAATTCAAAAAGGAATACAAGATTCTTCTTGTTCCTATATAATTTTTATGTATGTGAATACGAATCTATCTTACTTTTTCTCCGTAACAAATCCGCTCATTTACGATTAACATCTTTTAGCGTTCTTTTTGAACGAATCTATTTCTATGCAAAAATAGAACATCTTGTAGAAGTCTTTGCTAAGGATTTTTCGTCTACCTTATCATTCTTCAAGGATCCTTTCATTCATTATGTTAGATATCAAGGAAAATCCATTCTGGCTTCAAAGAATGCGCCTCTTTTGATGAATAAATGGAAATACTATCTTATCCATTTATGGCAATATCATTTTTATGTTTGGTCTCAACCAGGAACGATCCATATAAACCAATTATCCGAGCATTCATTTCACTTTTTGGGCTATTTTTCAAATGTGCGGATAAATCTTTCAGCGGTACGGAGTCAAATGCTGGAAAATTCATTTATAATCGAAATTGGTATGAAAAAGCTTGATACAATAGTTCCAATTATTCCTCTAATTAGATCATTGGCTAAAGCAAAATTTTGTAATGTCTTAGGGCATCCCATTAGTAAGCCTGTCTGGGCCTATTCATCCGATTTTT